ATTATTCATTCTTAATAAACGAAAAGTTTTGTTAATTTTTTTGGAACACCCTTTACCCCATAGGGATATGGAATAGAAGGAGGTATTTTTGGCGCCACTATAGTTTTGAAAATGAACGTTTAAATGCCCCTCAAAAGTAAGTAAATAGATCCGAAACATATAAAATGCGGTTAACCCTGCCGTGGCCGAAGCTATTATAGCGAAAATCGGCGAATACAACCAACTATCATTAAGAATTTCATCTTTTGACCAAAAACAAGCAAGCGGTGGAATACCACAAAGAGAAAGTGTACCTAATAAAAAGGAGGTTTTGGTAATCGGTACATGTTTTGTTAAACCACCCATAAGAACGAGATTCTGACTTTTATCCGGAGAATAACCAACAAGAGTTTCCATTGAATGAATAACGGACCCAGACCCTAAAAATAATAATGCTTTGGAATAAGCATGAGTAATCAAATGAAATAAAGCACTTCGAAAAGACCCCATTCCTAGAGCAAACATCATATAACCCAATTGAGACATTGTCGAATAAGCTAAACCCCTCTTAATGTCTTTTTGAGCAAGAGCTAAAGTAGCTCCTAATAATAGTGTGATTATGCCTATCAACGAGATTAAATTCATTATATAAGGTATAACTATGAAAAGAGGCAGAAGACGAGCTACAAGAAAAATCCCTGCCGCTACCATAGTAGCAGCATGTATAAGAGCCGAAATAGGAGTAGGTCCTTCCATAGCATCAGGTAACCACACATGAAGGGGAAATTGTGCCGATTTAGCAACTGCACCGGCAAATAATAGAGCAGCACACAAATTAACAAATGGAAAATTGACTTTATTGTTATAAATCAAGTTATTGAGGATTTCGAATAAATCCTGAAATTCAAAACTACCCGTTATCCAATAAAAACCTAAAATTCCTAATAATAAACCAAAATCCCCTACACGATTAGTTACAAACGCTTTTTGACAAGCATTTGCGGCAGGGGGTCGTGTGAACCAAAACCCTATTAATAGATAGGAACACATCCCAACCAATTCCCAAAAAATATAAATTTGTATCAAATTTGAACTAGTAACTAATCCCAACATGGAAGTACTGAAAAAACTCATATAAGCAAAAAATCTCAAGTATCCTTGATCGTGAGCCATATAATTATCACTATAAATAAGAACCATAATTCCAACAGTAGTGATTAACATCGACATAATAGAAGTAAGTGGATCAATCAAGCAGCCGAATTCTAAAGAAAAATCATTATCGAGGGTCCAAGACCATAGATATTGATAGATAGAACTGCTATTTATTTGTTGAATAGATAGATTAGTTGAAAAAATCATGACTATACTTAACAATAAAATACTTGGAAAAGCCCACATACGATGAAGGTTTTTTGTTGCTGTCGGAAAAAGAAGAAGTCCCACTCCTATTAACATAGGGACTGGAAGTGGAACGAAAGGTAAAATCCACACATATTGATATGTCTGTTCCATAAAAAAACTTTTTTGAATTCTTAATTAATATTAACTATTTCCGATTCACCGGACCTTACCTCTTTTGAAAGGAGTCAATAAAAAAATGAAGATATGTACTAACTTCAATAGAATTTTTTCATTTTTATTTATTTTTACTTAGTCTTTCTGAATTTCTGCTAAATACTTCAAATATTCAAATCACGAAATTACAATTGGTCAAATCATATGAAAGAAATAGATTAATTACCAATCTACTTCGAATTTGAAAATTAAAGTCAAATTAGACATATTTTCCCGGGTTTTGCAAGTTATTTAAAATATTCTTCTTTGTTCTATTTTTAGTAATATTTTATCTGATTTTCCCATACCGTTCACCCTTCTTATCTATTGTTTTATATTTTATCTTTTTAGAAAAAAGATTTTCTAGAAAATGAAAAAAGAAATACATAGTGAATTTAGAAAAGCGCAGATTTTTTTGAACAATAGATGTCTTTCACATCCAGCTATACCAATGAGTAATCTCTTAATTTTTATTTAAATGGCAGTTCCAAAAAAACGTACTTCTGCATCAAAAAAGCGTATTCGTAAAAATTTTTGGAAAAGGAAGGGGTATTGGGCAGCGTTAAAAGCGTTTTCCTTGGGGAAATCTATTTCTAGCGGGAATTCAAAAAGTTTTTTTGTACGACAAACGAATAAACTAAGTAATAAAACATAACACGTTAGAATAATCTAAATAATCCTGACTCAAAAATAGATTCATTTCATTTCGAAAATAAAATTCCCGAATTCCATTCGCTGTTGATTAACTCAACAGGGAATGGAATTCGTTTCGCTCTTAGAATATGGAGAATAGGAATTCTTTTGTTTACCTTTTACCTTACCGAATTCCAAAAAAAAACAAAAAAAAATTTTGGGGAGGTTCTATCCCTCAATTCATATACTTCATAGTAGGACTATCTAGTTTTACTATAGTTGAGTCGAGAAGAGTCTAAAATACACAATAAAACCAAGATCAAAAATGAAAATAATGAACCTTCAAATACCTATTTGAACAAATTTTTATTCATCCATTCGAATCTTTTCTAAAAAATAATGAACTCAATTGAATTCTTAAATATAGACGATTACTTATTCATAGGCTATTATCAGGTCAAGATGGGCCGCTATGGTGAAATTGGTAGACACGCTGCTCTTAGGAAGCAGTGCTAGAGCATCTCGGTTCGAGTCCGAGTGGCGGCATGTCAGCTCCTAAAAAAAAATAGATCCTATAATGAATTCAATTAATGAATTCAATTTCCAATTTCGATTTTATAATTAACGAACTCTTTTTTTTATATGATATTTTCAACCTTAGAGCACATATTAACTCATATTTCTTTTTCGATCGTTTCAATTATACTTACAATTCATTTGATAACCTTTTTAGTCGATGAAATGGTACTAAAACTATATGATTCGTCCGAAACGGGCATAATAATGACTTTTTTTTGTATAACAGGATTATTAATTTCTCGTTGGATTTATTCGGGACATTTTCCACTAAGTGATTTATATGAATCGTTAATCTTTCTTTCATGGAGTTTTTCCTTTATTTATATAGTTCCATATTTCAAAAAAAATCAAAATCTTCTAAACACAATAATTGGGCCAAGTGCTATTTTTTCCCAGGGCTTTGCTACTTCAGGGCTTTTAACTCAAATACGCGAATCTACAATATTAGTACCTGCTCTTCAATCCGAGTGGCTAATAATGCACGTTAGTATGATGATATTCGGCTATGCGGCCCTTTTATGTGGATCATTATTATCAGTATCACTTCTAGTCATTACAGTTAGAAAACAGAGAAAGTTTTTTTCTACGAGTAATCATTTATTAAATTTAAATGAGCCTTTTTTCCTTGGTGAAATCGAATACATGAATGAACAAAGAAATGTTTTAGAAAAAACTTCTTTTTTTTCTCCAAGGAATTATTACAGGTCACAATTGATTCAACAATTCGATTATTGGAGTTATCGAGTTATTAGCCTAGGATTTATCTTTTTAACCATAGGAATTCTTTCTGGAGCAGTGTGGGCTAACGAAGCATGGGGATGCTATTGGAATTGGGACCCAAAAGAAACTTGGGCTTTTATTACTTGGATCGTATTTGCAATTTATTTACATACTCGAACAAATAGAAAACAAAAGGGTACAAATTCAGCAATTGTGGCGTCTATTGGATTTCTTCTAATTTGGATATGCTATTTTGGAGTCAATCTATTAGGAATAGGACTACATAGTTATGGTTCATTTACATTAACATTTAATTGAAAAGGGGGGTTCTTACAAATAGGAATAGAAAAGTGTACAACGCATATCAGATAAAAAACTTTGTGTGAATTGGCGAGAGCGCGGCGAATCATATTCAAATAGGGTAGTGATTCACCAGGTCTCGCCAATTCAAATTCATTTTTTGACTTAACGCAAAAGAACAAGAAAAAGCGTTCTTTTTGTTATTGTACAACGAACATTTTTGTAAATGATAATAGTTTTCTTTTATAAATTATCTATAAAAATAATTAGATATAATAACTCCAACCTTTTCAACTGATAATGAAAGAACGAAATCAGGGTACATACCAATACCGAGTACGGGTAAAAAAATAGAAATCGAAAGAAATAACTCTCGCGGACCAGAATCAAAAAAAGAAGAGTTCAGACCATTAAATATCTTGTATCCATAGAACATCTGACGTAACATAGATAATAAATAAATAGGAGTTAATATCATTCCAATTGCCATTACAAAAATAATTAGGAGTTTTGTCATTAAAAGATATTTTGGACTAGTAATTAGTCCAAAAAAGACTATTAATTCGGCAACAAAACCACTCATACCTGGTAATGCAAAGGAGGCCATCGAAAAGCTACTGAACATCGTGAATATTTTTGGCATTGGAATAGCTATTCCACCCATTTCGTCAAGATAAACAAGACGTATTCTATCATAAGTTGTTCCGGCCAAGAAAAAAAGTGCAGCACCAATAAATCCATGAGAGATTATTTGTAAAAGGGCTCCGTTGAGCCCCATATCCGTGATAGAACTAATTCCTATAATTATGAAACCCATATGAGATACAGAGGAATAGGCTATTCTTTTTTTTAAATTCCGTTGACCAAGAGAGGTTGAAGCTGCATAGATTATTTGCATTGCGCCTACTATCATTAACCAAGGAGAAAATATAGAATGAGCATGAGGAAATAATTCCATATTGATTCGAACTAATCCATATGCTCCCATTTTTAATAAGATTCCGGCTAGAAGCATACAAGTACTATAATGCGCTTCTCCATGGGTATCTGGTAACCATGTATGTAGGGGTATGATTGGCAATTTAACAGCAAAAGCAAGAAAAAATCCAATATAAAATATTATTTCGAAGTTCACAGGATAGGACCGGTTGGCTAATATTTCAAAATTTAATGTTGCTTCAGTAGAACCATATAAACCGAGACCCAGAACTCCCATTAAAAGAAAAACAGAACCCCCCGCCGTGTACAAAATAAATTTTGTAGCTGAGTACAAACGTTTTTTTCCTCCCCACATGGATACAAGTAGATAAACGGGAATTAATTCTAACTCCCACATGAGAAAAAAAAGTAAAAGATCTCGAGAAGAAAATAATCCTATTTGCCCACTGTACATGGCTAACATCAGGAAATAAAATAATCGAGAATCCCGAGTAACCGGCCAAGCCGCTAAAGTAGCTAAAGTGGTGATGAATCCCGTCAGTAAAATTGGTCCTATAGAGAGTCCATCTATTCCTAATCTCCAATGGAAATCAAAAAAATGGATCCATTTATAATCCTCCATTAGTTGGATTAATGGATCATCTGATTGAAAATGATAGCAGAATGCATAAGTCGTTAGAAGAAGTTCTAATATAGAAATACATATAGTATACCAGCGAGTTACTCTATTTCCCCTATGTGGAAGAAAAAAAATTAAGCAACCCGCAAAAATGGGCAAAACTACAATTATTGTTAAGCAAGGAAAATGGTTCGTAATAAAGACAAGATACACTTGGGGCCAGAAAAATCCGTACTCAATTTAATTTGATTTTGAGCACGGATTTTGTCGGTAAAAAAAATAAAATGGATTCAAGTAGAGTTTTATGGAATGTATCAGTAAGCTAGACCCATACTGCGGGTTGTTTCATGCCATAAATAAACCCGAACACTCAAAAAATCCGTTGGGCAGGCGGATTCACATCTCTTACAACCAACACAGTCCTCGGTCCTTGGAGCAGAAGCTATTTGTTTAGCTTTACATCCGTCCCAGGGTATCATTTCTAATACATCGGTGGGGCACGCTCGGACACATTGAGTACATCCTATACATGTATCATAAATCTTTACTGAATGTGACATTGGATCTATACATTTTTGAACGTCATAAATTTTCGGCCTAGTAAACTAACTTATAAATGAATCCTAGAGTTTTAGATACCAGACGAATCAATGAGCGATCAGAATCAATTGATTTCCGAATTGATTTATGAGGGAGGGCCAAAATACTTTGATTTCTTATGTTTTTGCAACCACCATCATACCTTATCTTATGCCCCATATTAATCATATAAATGCTAATTTGAATATTAATAAATTAGCATTTATACGATTAATACTATTTATTCAACAAATTTGATTGGTTAATACGAGTGGAGTTTCTGTTACGATAAATTGATGAAACAATAGCCGGTCCAATAGCTGCTTCAGCGGCTGCAATAGTTATAACAAAAATTGAGAAAATATCTCCTCTTAATTGACGATTATCAATAATATCAGAAAATGTTACAAAATTGATATTAACTGAATTTAATATAAGTTCAAGACACATAAGGGCTCTAACCATATTTCGACTTGTGATCAATCCATAGATACCAATAGAAAATAAATAGGCACTCAAAACAAGTATATGTTCGAGTATCATTAACCAACTCCTTATCAATTTTGATTCATTTTTAATTTTAATCTGAATAAGAATTCAATCGATTCGATTCTAACAAATATGGAACAATGGAATAGATTGGTAATAGATCGATATAAAACGAAAGTCTTTCTATTCTATTTTTTTAGAAGGAATCAAAATTAACGAATTATAACATTTCTTTTTCGTTGATTCTATTTGAATTACTCGTTTTAAAGATTTCTTATTGACGAGCTATAGCAATAGCACCTATTAAAGCGACTAAAAGAATTATTGAAATCAGTTCAAATGGAAGAAAAAAATCTGTTGCTAAATGAATTCCAATTTGTTGACTATTACTTATCAAATCTTGTTCTAGAATATGATTTGATTTTGTAGTCCAAATGATCCCATACCAGGACGTATCTGGAATAGTAGTAATTAGTGAAATAAAAAGACTTGTACAAACCATTGAAGTAACTCCATCCCCAATGGTCCAAAGATGAAAATCTTTGTAATATTCTGAACTATTCATGAACATCACAGCAAAAATGATTAAAACATTTATAGCTCCTACATAAATCAGGAGCTGCGCAGCAGCTACAAAAAAGGAGTTCAATAGAATATAGAATAACGATATACAAAAAAGAACCAATCCCAACGAAAAGGCCGAATAAATTGGATTCGGAAGTAATACTACTGCCAGACTTCCTAATATAAGACCCGATCCCAGAAAGACTAAAAGAAAATCATGTATTGGTCCAGGTAAATCCATTTGATTTTATCAAAAAATCGAAATATTTCATGCCTTTGTTGACCTGACCAGGAAAAACGAAGTTATCCTATTTTTTTTAGGATACTGATACTTCTAAATTGAATTAAATTTGAATGGGGGTGATTTGGATTGATGTAAATACAGTTATAGGGCTACTCTTATTCTCGAAGCAGAGGTTGAAACTTTATATTTTCGAATTATTATTCGAATAGAAATTCGAAATCGATTTTGAATCAAAAAAAGGCTACGATTTTCACCAACCAACCACTATTTTTTTGTATTGACCAAGCAAAAACCTCAT